CTTTAATAAAAACTTTCTTAATTTCACTCAACGAATAATTTAGGAACCTTAACTCTTGTTCTGGGCTGTTTCCCTTTTGACATACAACCTTATCACTCTATGTCTGATCATTCAAGATATATCTTTACCATTCCGAGTCTACATACTCACTGGTAAAATCTTCACGATTCCCCAATTTGTGCAATATATATATATTGCCTGAGATTAAATTCTGTACCTGCTAAGATATTTACTTAAATTGCCTACTGTTATAGGTTTCGCAGAAAACCAGCTATCCTAGTCAGTATTGTCTTTCACTATACCTACCACGGTTCTTCGGAGATTTTTGCTACAATCACCCGTTCGGACTTTTATAATCCTGACCGTGGTAAAATCACTAGGCTTCGGGTCTAACTTTAGACACTTATCATTTTTTTTATGTTTGGTTTAACTACGAAATTTTCTCGCATCTAATGTTAACTTGGTGACCCATTATGCAAAAGGTACGTTCTTTAACTTTAATCAAGTATATTCGAACTGCTTATAGAATTACTACTAACTTCTAATTACCTCACGGCCCATCATCTATCGCTTATGTATCATATTTAGTCTTTGAGGAAGGTTCCCCATTCAAACAGTTTATATACCATTTTACTTAATAGACTTATCTACTTTTGCTCACGCTATTCATAGAATCTCTTTTGATTTCTTTTCCTGAAGTTACTGAGATATTTCACTTCACTTCGTTTATTATTAAATTTCTTCTAGAGCTTATTAACTAGGAATATAAAATATTCCTTTTTATAACAAATTTGCTCTCCTTAATACATAGCTAGAATTGTATAATAATTCCTTTATATACTTATATTGCTTGTTGATTTATTTTTTAACAAAAACAATAAGTATAATTTATATATCTTATTTTTACTTGATTTTTTTTATCTCTAAATGTTCTAAAAATCGGACTATTATGAATCGAACATAACTGATCTCCGTCCCAAACGAAGTGCCTGACCGACCGGCCCTAATCCGTAATTAGACAAGAGTACTTGGATTTGAACCAAGAACCTGAAGGTTGAAGCTTCGTATTTTGCCAATTAAACTATACTCTTTCAGAGAATATCCGATTCGAACGGATGCAGGTATAACACCCAATAAAACTCAAACTTATCGCCTTAACCGCTCGGCCAATTCTCTTAGATAATTCCTCCGCGAATTGAACGCGGAACTTATTATTATCAATAATATGCTTTACCGATTAAGCTAAGGAATCTTTAAGGAATATAGGACTCGAACCTACAACTTTTTGTGTGTAAAACAAATGCTCTACCATTGAACTAATTCCTTTATTATTTATAAATATAAAAGCTAGTAGCTTGCACAAATAATTAATTATTTTCTTGTTTTATTGTTATTATTATAGCTCCCGTCATTGCTAATAATAATATTATACTTGATAAGAATAATCACATGTTATAAGATGTATATAATATATTTCCTATTGTTGAAATATGACTTGTTTCTGTCATAGTACCATCTCAATTGTTACTTGTTACAAACATTATATTACTTCTATCTATGTTATTAACTAAGGGTAATATATTATTATAATTATAAGGAGAGATTCAATTATTAGTATTTATTGATAAAGTATAAGGTAATAATTGGAATAAACTATAATTTCATAATATTCCTATAAATAAAGCTAATGGTATACTATTAACACTATTACTTTGTAATTCACTTGTTCTTATATTAATAAGCATTAATATAAATAAAAATAAAATAGATACTGCTCCTATATATACTATTAAATAAGAAAAACCAATAAATGTTAATCCTGATAATATTAAATATACTGAAATTGAAGCAAATAATCCTATTAAAAATAATAAAGAACCAATAGGATTTTTATTTACAATTACTGTAATACCAAATAATACGGCAATAACACTTAATATATCTAAAAATTCTACTGTATAACCTGAAAAATAATATTCATGTATAGATCAAAACATAGTCAATTAATTAAAAAAAAATATAATATAATATTATAATATTAAATGTATGGGCAGTCAGAATCGAACTGACGCATTTTGGGTGGAAATCAACGAGTCTGCCACTAACCTATACCCATTTATCTTAATATAATTATTAAGATATATTTGTAGCGTTTGCTTGCTTACGCACACATATTAAGAACCTCAATAGTACATCGATACATATAAAAATAATCAAACTACATCGACAAAATGTCAATATAATATACCAGCTTCATAACCTAAATGATGATGATCTGTTAAATGATATGATACAATTCTTCATAAACCTACTGCTAAGAAGATTGTTCCTATTATAACGTGTAATCCATGGAACCCTGTTCCAAAGAAAAAACATGTACCGAATACACCATCACTAATAGTAAATGATGATACTGAATATTCTATACCTTGGAATAAAGTAAATATTAAAGCTAATATTACTGTAAAGATACTTCCATATATAGCACCTTTTCTTTCACCTTTAATTAAAGCATGGTGAGCATATGTTATAGTTGCACCACTACTTAATAATATAACTGTATTTAATAATGGTAATTCAAAAGGATTTACAGGTTCTATACCCATAGGTGGTCATTGAGCCCCTAATTCCACTGTTGGTGTTAAAGCACTATGGAAGAATGCTCAGAATATAGCTGCAAAGAATAAAGCTTCAGATACTATAAATAATATAACACCTAAATTTAATCCTTTTTGTACAGCTAAAGTGTGGTTACCCAAGTAAGTACCTTCTGCTATAATATCTCTAAATCATAATATCATTGATGTTATAACTGTTGCCATAGCTATAAAAAATACTATATAACTATTACTAAATAAATGCATAGATAATGCACCATTTACAGTTAAAGTAAATAATGATATACTTGTATATAAAGGTCAAGGACTAGGGGATACTAAATGAAAAGGATGATCTTGAAAATGGCTTCTTGTAGAGTTTGTCATTTTTATTAAATTTATTTTTCTAGTTAAAGTTTTAATATATAACTTATATTAATAATTAGCCTCTAAAATGAATCGAACATTTATCATAATATTAACAGTATTATGCTCTACCGTTGAGCTATAGAAACATATATAGCGGAAAAGAGGTGAATCGAACACCCATGTGTAAAAACACAACACGTAGCAAGTGTCTTACCCTACCAATGGAAACTTTTCCTATCTTATTTTTTAAGAGTATAGAATTTATCTTTAAATAAAAAGATAGCACAATGTTACCATCTCTAACTTCTAAGTTAGAAGGTTTACTTAACATAATATTTATATAAAAATTCTCTTTGTAAAGGCACGCCCTTATAAATCTACGGTTTGGCTAATAATTAACTCTATCATCTGTATATTTATCTTTAAGCATTAAGATACTAGTTTTTTCTTCTTTGTTTCTCAATTCAACGAAAGCTTCTCTTCATGTCGATTATTTTCCTCTTTACTAGTTACAAATCTTACATTCATAGTTGTGCTTCGCTTAAAGACTAATATTAATAAAGAATGAACCATCAGCTTCAATAATTCTATACTTATGATTTACTGATAATTTATAATCAGTTCTTTTGTTGAATTCACGTATTTTTATACTCAAATGCCTTACCCAATAATATAAACTAATAAATCATTCATAAAAGATTGATTTAACACAGCCATATTTCGTGGGTTGATCATGCGAACTAAGTGGGCCTCGATCCCACATCTACTTCTGTGACAGAGAAATCCTTTACCGATTAAGTTATTAGTTCTGATAGACTTCTGTGACGTAATCCTTTACCTATTAAGTTACTAAATCTAATAGGAGGCGAGGGATTCGAACCCTCAAAACACATTGTGTACCAGATTTACAGTCTAGCCCTTCTTGCCTATAAAGGAACCCTCCTTAAGAGTAGCTTATTAAGCTAACTCTATTATCTATTGTTTAAGATTAATTATTCCCGCGCAACTTCCGCTACGCGAACCGTATTTCGACTTAACACTGATCAGATTTATACATATGAAGAATTTTATAATAATATTTATAAAATCTAATTATTTTATTTTGTTATTATAAAAGAGCAAACTTATTGTACAAATTCCTTTCAGCATGCGACGAGTGGTTAGTACCAATCCGAGAAACATTCACCGTGACATGGTGATTCACGATTACTAGTAATTACTTATTCATATAGTCGAATTTCAGACTACAATCCTTTTTATTTCCTATTTTGGAGATTTGCTAGAATTCACATTTTTGCATCTCTTTGTGTAGGCTTATGTGGCACGTCTATAGCCCACAATATTAAGGCCATGATGACTTGTCTTACTCCCTTTTTTCTTCCCATATTCTTGAGTCAAATGCTTTATAGTAATTAATAAGCAAAGCTTATAATACAAAAATAAAGCAAGGGATTGTGTTAATTCATGGAAACCATTATTTCACAACATCAACTGCAGACAGCCGTGCAACTCCTGTAAAATATACAAATTGTGGTAAGGTTTTTCGTGGATCATCGAATTAAACAACATACTTCACTACTGGTGTCAGAAACGGTCTAGTGATTTCAGTTCCTGCGTTGCCACATTACTCTTGAGGTGAAATGCTTACATTTTCATTTATAGACTAAATTTTTTATCTAACCTACGGCATTCATCATTGTCTGCAAAGACTACTAGGGTATCTAATCCTGTTCGTGACCTATGCCTTCGTCCTTCAACGTCAGTTATTACTTAAAAGGTTGCCTACGCCTTTTCTAAGTCCCTACAGTATGACTAAATATAATCTCTACACTTAAGGTACTACCTTCTTCTATATAACTCTAGTCTTTTATGCGAAACAGACCGTTTGAGTACCCTTTAAACCTAGTTAACATGAATAACACTAGTCTTTTACGTATTACCGCGACTGCTGGCACGTAATTAGTCAAGACATAATATATATATCGTCATTATCGATATATAAACAAAGTTTCATTCAATACTAATTTAATCTTTAATTTTGCTTATGTCAAACTAAGCCTAAGCTTAGCACAAAAATAAAGACTTAACACTTCTCCAAGTTGCCAGTTCAGCCGTTAGGCCATTGACCAATATTCCTCACTGCTGTACTAACTTGCATTGGGCTTTTTTCAGACCCAATGTGATCGATTAACCTTTCAGCTTCGACTACGAGAATTAAGGCTAGTCAAGACATAACCTTCACTACTACCTATCTCGTTAATATCTATCGTCCTCTTAAAGCGGTAATCCCTTTGTTTTATGAAGAATTTATCTTCACTTTAAGGCCGGCATGAAATATTATTATACTCACCTGTACACCACTTTTTAATTATAACTTAAATTAAAACGTTCGATTAGCATGTGTCAAGCACTTAGACAGTGTTCAATCAGAGCCATCACCAAGCTCAACTACTACATTTCTACCTGTTCTAATTTCTTAAAGAAAAGAAATAAACTATATTATGTTTTTTATCTATTACACTTTTTTATTGAAAATTTGTATTTTCATTATTTATATTAATTCCTAGTTCATCAAAAAACCTTTTTATTAATTTCTAATTAGAATATTTATATGTTATTATATTTATATTCAATAATATTATTATATAATTTTCCTTAATTACATAATTTTCTTTTACTTTAAGAGGCACTAGCATAGCTAGCACTACAAATTTACTTTTTTGATTAACTTGCACATTAATGTAAGTCTAATCCATCTTTAATATAAGCTGAAGCTAATACTACAAACACTTGTGCTTGGATAAAGGCTATTACTAATTCTAATCCTGAGAACATTATTATAAATGTTAATGGTATTAATCCTATAATAAAAAAGATTATTCCTGAATTCATTATATTATATACAAATCCACTTAATATACTTAATAACATATGACCTGATGTTATATTAGCTCCTAATCTTAAACCTAATGATACATTTTTAGCTAAATATGATATTAATTCTATTGTTACTAATAATGGTAATAATACTAATGGACAACCAGCTGGTACTAATAATGAAAAGAATTTTAATCCATGTTCTTTAAATCCTATTATTGTTGCTGCTAATACTATTGTGAAACTTAAAGCAAATGTTAAGGCGAAATGACCTGTTGATGCAAAGCTATAAGGAACCATACCTATTAAATTATTTATTAAAATAAATACAAATAATGTATACATTAACGGGAAATAAATTTGACCTCTACCTGGGTTAATTTGGCTTGTTACTATATTGTGTATTGTTACATATAATGATTCTTGAGCTATTGATCAATTATTACTTACTAATTTATTATAATTAGTACTTAATATTGATAAACCTAATACTAATATACATCCAATTGTTAAGTATAAACCTATATTTGTTAATGATAAGTGTAAATTACCACCTAATATTTCTAAATTTAAGATATCTCTTATTTCAAATTGATCTAAGGGACTTCTTATTTCTGTGAAGACGAAAGCTTTTATGTTTTGATTTAACATTATGTGCGAAGCACTACTAACTATATATATGTCTTGAGAAAAACTAATTATTATAACAAAGTTATAAAATAATATTATATTTTATTAATAAACATACGTGATAAGAATAAACGAACTATTCTCGGTAAAATATATTTAGATGATATATATAATACTATTACAATGATTGCGAAAGCAAACACTATTTCATTCATATAGTAAAAAGGTGTTAATTGAGGCATTTTATTTTACTTTTATTTTATAATATACATACGTCATAAAGAGTAATAATTATATAATATAATTATATATTATACACTATATATTAAACTATTCATTGAATAATCTAATACATTTAATATAATAGAAGGATAAATTCCTAATATTATTGTAAATGCTACTAATATAAATAATAAGATAAATTCTCTTTTATTTACATCGTATACACTTTCTTCCAAGAATCTAGTGAATGAACCACCAAATGCTGTTCTATTAAACATATATATTGTATATGCAGCTGAGAATACTATTGATGAACATGCAAATACTCCTAATACTGGTAATCTTTCTATTATTCCATATAATGACATAAATTCACCTATAAAGTTTAATGTTAATGGAGCTCCACAATTACCTAATGCTAATATAAAGAATAATATCGCAAAAATAGGCATTAATTGAGCTACACCTCTATAAAAGAATATACTTCTTGTACCTGTTCTATCATATAATACACCTCCAGCACATATAAATAATCCACTTGATACAAATCCGTGAGCTAATCCTAAAATTATACTTCCTTCTATTCCTTGTATTGTATTACTAAATGCACCTATTAAATAAACTGCTGCATGACATACAGAACTATAAGCTATTAATTCTTTTATATCTGTTGTTCTTAATGTACTAAAACTAGCATAAATTATTGTAATTACTGCTATTGTATATACTACAAATGTATAATCTAAGGATGCTTTAGGTAATATAGGTAATATTAATCTGAATATACCATATAAACTTAATTTTAATACGATACCAGCTAATACTATACTACCCCCTAAAGGACTTTCAACATGAGCTTTTAATAGTCAATTGTTTAAAAATATTGTAGGTGTCTTTACAGCAAAAGCTATGAATATACCAATAAATAAAAATACTTGAGTTGTATATTCAAAATTTAATTTAAATAATGTATCGAAATCAGTACTACCCATGATTGATGATGTACTTAATATTGATAATAATAAAAATAATGAACCTCATACGTTATAAGCATAAACAAATTATGCTTTCTTTAATTTAGGTTTACTAAAACTCATACCGGCTAACCGGCAATTCAGATAATAGATTTATGAATAATATAGATTGTATTTTATATAATGTTCTTTATTTAACATTATATTAATTACTTTTTAGCATAATTTAATTACTTTTAATAATAATTCCACTCGCAAGTAGTAGATTAATCCGTCACCACTAGCTAAACCTGCGATAGGTCTAGATATTGGTTTAATTGTAATTAATCAGATAAACCTAAATTCATAGAATACAAAGAACTTTTATTTTCTATTTAGATGTTATTTAATTTTAATTAATGAAACTGCAAAAGTAAATAATCAGCATAAAACTGTATATTGTAAAGTAGTATCACCTTGTTACACTTTGGTATAATTTTGTGCATTGAAAATACCTTATAACCTATTTTATAAAAGATTCTTTCCTCTTACATTATGCATAAATCTAGTATTATACTATTATCTGAAATGGAATGAATTCTTCTTCCTAAAACTGGTTTCCCAGCGACTAGAGTACACCTTACGAAATCTAAATTTCTAGATCTCGAAGAACCATCTACTCGTTGCTCTTTTACACCCTTTTGCTGCGAAGCAACAGAGAAGAATGATTTAGATCCGCGATTGTCCACATATCTACTAGTGATGTTACCATACCCTGAGGCATTAATCAGGCCAGCGATAAAATTTCTTTTATTACTTTGGTTACTAGAGCTTTAGGATGTCCCCGGAATTTGGCTCTTTTACACTTAAGATTAAATGTATATAAAAATAAATAATAACTTGCATTTACTTTATTATCTGATCCGAATATTCCGATTAATATAAATAAAGGAGGTAATATACTCTCGAAAAATATATAAAATAACATTACATCTAAAGCCATAAATACAGCTAATAATAATGTTTCTAATAATAACATAATAATTAAATATGATTTAACGTTTTCTTTAATTGAATCTCAATTAGATAATAATGCTATAGGCATTATTATTGTTGTTAATAATATAAAATAGATAGATATACCATCTACACCTAAATATATATCGAATAATTGAACATTATAATGTTCTTGTATATATTGAAATTGATTAGTACTACTATTAAATAATATAAAGATTATTAATGAAAGAATTAAATTAATTATACTTGTTATTAATGCTATAGATTTAATAGATGTATTTTTATATGAATCTAAACTAGAAACTATAATTGTACCTATTAAAGGTATCGTTAATAATGAAGATAATAACATTTTAATAAAATAAAAAATTTTATATTAATTTATACTATTATGAACATGGTTATATAGCTTTATGCTATAAAGCATAATGAGCCTTAACATAAAAGGTGGGTTTATATGAGAATAAACTTACATTAATAAACGATATATTTAAAATATATAATAGAGATGGTATTAATACAATGAAAGCAAATAATATAGGTAATATTACTGTTCAACAAGAATGTACTTTTTGTGTTGCTTCTTATAGCAAGCTATTCATATTTATTAATTAATTTTGCATCATATAAATAAATACTTTTGTCTCAAACAACTCTTTGTTACAAAATTATACATTTAACTCAACAAAATTTATTATTGCATTTTGCAAATATACGTTAGATTGTAACACTCTTTTAGCTAAAGAACTATCTATATACTTTGTTGTCTAGGTTGTTTAGAATACAATATATTCATGAATATTAGTCTAAATATTGTTTTTGTTTAGTATACTCATTATAGCGCTTTAACCCATAAGAATGTTAACTTATTAACAAACTTTAGAATAAGCTTACGTTTATAAAGCTTATCCCTAGGATATATAATAAAGATGGAACTAATATTATAAACGCAAATAGTATAGGTAATAAAACTGTTCAACAAAAGGACATTAATTGATCAAATCTAATTCTTGGGAAAGACGCCCTTGTCCAGATAAATATAAATACCATCATTGAACTTTTTATACCTAATATTAAACTAGATAATAATCCATTTAAAGATGAACCTGTTAATTGTTCTCTAAATTTAATATAAGTAGTCGATTGTAATCAATCTATATCGAATAAATATGCATAAATACTATTAATTATATCAAAAAAATAAATTAAATGTATATCTAATAAATAACCACCTAAAAACAATATACTTGTAAATATACACATTAATACTATACTAGCATATTCAGCTAAGAAAAAGAATACAAAAATTACAGCTGCATGTTCCGTCATAAATCCACTAACTAATTCCGATTCAGCCTCTGCTAAATCAAATGGTGCTCTATTTGTTTCGGCTACAGATCCAATAAAGAATATGATTAATATACAAAATAAAGGTAAAGCTAATCATACTATTTTCTGAAATTGTACGTTAATATTTAAATTTAATGAATTGTTAATTATTATTATTATTAATAATACAGAACTTAATACTAATTCATAACTTATTAATTGAGCTGTACTTCTTAATGAACCTAAGAAAGCATATTTACTATTAGCACTTCATCCTGCTAATAAAATTCCATATGTTGCTAATGATGATACAGCTAACATAAATAATATCCCTAATTCCATATCACCTAAAGATAAACCTGGACCATATGGTATTACAGCATATCCTAATAAAGCAAATATTAAAGTAACAATAGGACCTAAAAAGAATAAAACTAAATTAGCTTGAGTAGGTGCTATATATTCTTTTAATATCAATTTTAAAGCATCAGCAAAAGCTTGTAATAATCCGTAATAACCTACAGCATTAGGTCCTAATCTTCTTTGCATACTAGCCATTGTTTTTCTTTCAGCTACTGTTACATAGGCTACTACTAATAATGCAGGAAGCATTAAAATAATAGTTTCTATTATAGACAAGATAGTTATATTCATTATTTTTGTGCGTAAGCTAATAGTTAAAATTAATAAATAATTATAAAAAAAATAATTCTATAGGTTTTTAGCCATATGCAATACCCTCTACGCAGTACGCAGTACGCAATATATAAGCATGCGCAAGCTATTAACATTAGCATTATTTATTTATTAATATGTATAGTAGGTATTAAATTAATTTGTTAAAAGCTTTAGTTACAGTAATAATAATAAATATATATATATTATAATACATTGGTGTACATTTATTATAAGCCCTCTTTTCTACTTTAGCATAAAGTAATTGAATGAAATCATCATTTAAAAGTTATAGTTTGATCTATTTTGTCAATATAATAGCCTATAAATAATAAGATAATAATAGAAATATAATAATTGAATATATTTCTATATCTTTGCTCCCTCCACCATCTAACCTATTTAGCTAGCTAAGTCTTAAAATCATAATCTCATCCAAGAATTGAACTAGGATCGTAATGTTAGAAGTATTATGCTCTGCCATTAAGCTAATGAGATTAGAAGTATAATTATACTTCTTTTATTATCTACCTCTAGAAATTACTTTTGTTACATCTCCATCTTCAATCAAAATTGCCTGAAGTAAGATAGTAGGTTTATTAAATCCTCTAGTATGATAGTAATCAATAACACTAACTTGATAATTACTTCGAGTTAAATTAGGAATATTTTCATGAGATACATAGAATGCTTTTGCACCTCAAAATTCTTTAAATATTACTTCTACATTTTGATGTGTAAAATTATAATTAATACCTAATATATTTGGCCTATTTAATTGTACTATCTCAGATAACTGTATTTCACGTCAAGGAAGGTTACTTCTAATTATAGGATTCTTAGCTCTATTAGATCAAGATTCATTTAAATTATATAAATCCGTAACTCATAAAGGTTTAGAATTAGATCCAGTCATATTCACTACTTCATGTATATTACTTTGAATTTGAGAACTAGATGCAGCTACATTTTGCGTAATAGTACCTTGAACTTGAGAACTAGATTCATTTACACTTTGCATAGTACTTTGAATTTGAGAACTAGATTCATTTATACTTTGCATAGTACTTTGAATTTGAGGACTAGATGCTGCTATACTTTGCAGAATACTACTTTGATTTACAGTAGGAGTCACAGATCTAGAGTTCATCATACTTTGGATAGTGTTACTATTATAGTTCACAAGTCTAGGAGTCACAGATCTAGAGTTCATCATACTTTGGATAGTGTTACTATTATAGTTATTATTCACATTGGGATTAATATTTGAATTAATTGAAGAATTACTTTGTAGACTTATTAAATTATGGTTATTTCCATGAATTACTTCACGGAATATAAAAGAATTTCTTCGATTACCACCTAAATTAGAAGTGTTAAGTTGGGAACTAGATCCCGATGGTACAGGTTCAACAGCAGGTATAGACTCTACCGGTGGGTTAATTGGTACAGGTTCAACAGTAGGTATAGACTCTACCGGTGGGTTAATTGGTATAAACTCTACTGGTGGTCTATATTCTGCTCTAGATTGTACAGGAGGAGCCTCTTCTGGTTCAAAACTTGAGAAATCAAAGCTATTATGATGTAAATCCTCCGTTAGAACAACATCCAAATACGGAGTGTTTGATACAGGCATCAGAGAACATACTGGTATTGTACTCACATTATAAAAAGAAACTAAACATATTAATAGTAATATTACTACAGGATTATGGAGAAATCTAATTATAAAAATAAATATATTATGTAATAAATTATAAACTTTTCCTCGCATTAATAGAACTTTGTAAAGGTAAACTTACAAATGCATGAGGTTTAGGTGGACTTGATAATCCTCATTCTAAACTACTATATGATCTATTTAAATTACTTTGTAAAATATCAGTATAGAATCCAGGTATTAATCAAGGATTTCTACTAGCAACTTTACCATCTAATAATTGTCTGTAAACAATATATAAGAATAATCAAGCAGCTACTACACTAATGATAGATCCAACACTACTAATTAAATTTCATCCTGCAAAAGCATCAGGATAATCTCCAATTCTTCTAGGCATACCTTGTAAACCTAAGAAATGTTGAGGGAAAAATGTTACATTAACTCCAATAAATAATAATCAGAACTGTATTTTCGCTAAATGTAAGTCATAATTTAATCCTATTATTTTAGGGATTCAATAGTATCATCCTGCAAACATAGCAAATACAGCACCCATACTTAATACATAGTGAAAATGAGCAACTACATAATATGTATCATGGAATGCTATATCTAATGATGCATTAGCTAAAACAACACCACTTAATCCTCCTATAGTAAACATAAATACAAATCCTAATGAAAATAACATTGAAGGTGTCATTTTAATAGATCCCCCATAGCAAGTAGCTAATCATGAGAATATTTTAATTCCTGTTGGAACTGCAATAATTAATGTAGCAGCAGTGAAATAAGCTCTAGTATCTACATCTAAACCTACTGTATACATATGATGACTTCAAACAATGAAACCTAATATACCTATAGACATCATAGCATAAACCATACCTATATAACCGAATATAGGTTTATTAGAATTAGCTGAAATTGTAGTACTAATTATACCAAATCCAGGTACTATTAATATATAAACCTCAGGATGACCGAAAAATCAGAAAAGATGTTGGAATAATATAGGGTCTCCACCACCAGCTACTTCAAAGAATGAAGTATTAAAATTTCTATCTGTTAATATCATAGTAATTCCACCAGCTAATACCGGTAAGGATAATAATAATAATATAGCTGTAATACCTACTGCTCATCCAAATAAAGTTAATTTATGTAATTTTATACCGGGTGTTCTCATGTTAGCTATTGTAGTTATAAAGTTAATAGCACCTAACAAACTACTTACCCCTGATAAGTGTAAAGCAAATATTGCTAAATCTACACTAGGTCCACTATGACTTTGTAACCCCGACAATGGAGGATATAAAGTTCATCCTGTACCTACTCCACCTTCTATACAAGCTGAGAATATTAATAATAATAAACTAGGTGGTAATAATCAGAAACTTATATTATTTAGTCTAGGGAATCGTTAATGTATATATTTATATATACTCAGGGTAGTTTCCTACCACCACGGACTCTGTCTTCACCCTCTAAGGGGCCTCGCGTATAGTCTCTGAGGATCCTACTAATAACAATTATGTTACTTTGGTTTCCTGCATATTCTTCCCATGTATACATAAGTGTTACGACTAATTCAGTTGAAAAACAACTTTATAACTTAATAGGTTTTACCTATAAGATTAATTAGGTGTCTATGTATCTGTTAACTGGATAATAAAATCCATTTTCGAGAGATTCCATGCATATAGCGAAGTCATAATTAAAGAATTTACACTCTTTAACGGCATTCCCCTGTTTTTTATTTTTGGAAATGGATAATAAGATTATTTAGATGATTTCAGTTAAAATATGTTCTTTGTCTATTCATATTATTTCTAACTGAATCTGTTAAAGCTAAACCTTCCTCTGTATAATGTTTATCTTCTAATATAAATAATGTTACTTTTTCTCAATCTTTGTAATCTAAATATTTACTAGAATATAACGGATATTTATTTAAATATTTTAATATTATATTTAAAGAAATTTTACTAGAAGCTGTTAAAGTATAATATTCATTATTAGTAGATTTTTGTATTCTAGTTAATAAATTACAATTTAAAAAATTACTAATATCAATTAAAACAGAATAATAACTATTACCAGTGATAGGATCAAACATTCTTTGTTCTATACGCAATCTACATGATATTTTTCTTTTTTTAGCTCCATTTTCTAATTTAGTATACTGTACAGAAAAACTACCATCAGAATCTATAAACCCACTTAATCAACGATCTTCTGATAAATTACCCCTTTTTAAAGGTAATTTAAATAAATTGGTACTATGATTTTGATTAAGTCAATCTATTAAATTATGAAATTGATGAATTTTAGGTGTTCTTAATTCTCCATTTATTAAATTAACTATCTTTTTTAAACCTACTACAGGTGATATAACTAATACACAAGCATTATCTTGTAATTTGTATCTTATAAAACCTGATCCTATTAATTCTAGTAATTTTTTAGCTAAAGGTTCATTTTTCATACTAAAAGTTATACAAAATCTAGGGTTTTGTTTCTTTTTATTATTAGGATTTTGAATTCAAATATGCCCATCTCCTTCAAATAATCCAGCTAAATAACTTTTATGCGAAGCATTACTATCTTTTAAATTCTTATTATGAGAATATATCATTTGTTGTTTCCAAGGCAGGTCCTTATCGTTTGCCATATCCGGACCTCCTACCATTAAAGGCATTAAGAAGTTACCGAATCCTCCTATTAATGCAGGCATAACCATGAAGAATATCATTAATATAGCGTGAGCTGTAATTATACTATTATATAATTGATTATTTGCTATGAATTGAACCCCGGGTCCACTCAATTCTAATCTTATTAATACAGAAAATGCTGTACCTAATAATCCAGAAAATAAAGCAAATATTAAATATAATGTACCTATATCTTTGGCATTAGTAGAATTAAATCATCTTTCTATACCCATTGACATTTGAGATCTTAAATTGTATTTATTCAAAATATTATATAGAGATATTATTTAAATTAAGAAAATTTTATTTGTTTGCTTATAAGCAAAATTTAATGCAATACTCGTATAAATTTTTTATATAATATTGATAGGCCTAGCTTCTAGGCGCTAACTTAATAAAATATATTCGATTAAATATACTTCAAATGATTTTCTATAATTTTTTATAGTAACTTATTATATAAACTTAATTTAAGATAATGGAGGAATCGAACCTCAAACTTTTAATTTGCAATTAAAGTGTAAACCTTTTACAATCATCATCTTTTGTTAGGGTTTAATTAATATAAACATAAAGCTTAACTATATACACTAACAAAGTAATATGAACTATTGCTTATAAATTAATTATTTACCTTTTATGCACAAATCTATTAAAGTATTTTCTAATATACTTATACCTGGCATTATTATTAAATAATAAGCAAAATATAAAGCTGTACTTATTTGTCCAAATTCTATAAATGGACTTTCAACATGTTTAGCACCTAATTGTAATAATAATAAGAAATTAGTTACAAATAAATAGAATGCTATTTTACTTAAAGGTCTAAATTGTAAACCTTTAGTAATACCTAGATCTGTTTTAGGTAATACCATTAAAATTACTAATGATGCAAACATAGCTATTACACCTAACAATTTATTAGGTATAGATCTTAATATAGCATAGAATGGTAATAAATATCATTCAGGTACTATAGCAGCAGGTGTTTGCATAGGGTTAGCCATTATATAATTTTCACTGTCTCCTAATACATTAGGCATGAAGAATACAAATATACTTAATCCAAACATAAATAAAAAGATTGTTATTAAATCTTTAAATAAATAATATGGTGCAAATGGTATTCTATCATAATATGCAGGTGTACCTAATGGATTACTTGCTCCAGCTGTTTCATGAACAGCTATTAAATGCATGATAACTAATGCAGCTAATACAAATGGTAATACAAAGTGTAATGCAAAGAATCTATTTAAAGTTGCATTATTAACAGAGAAACCTCCTCAAATGAACTCTACGATATCTTGTCCTATTCATGGAATAGCACTAATTAAATTTGTAATAACTGTAGCTCCTCATAAAGACATTTGTCCATAAGGTAATACATAACCCAAGAATCCTATACCCATCATTAAGATAAGTATAATAACACCTAATATTCAGGCTAATGTTCTTGGTGATCTATATGATCCATAATAGAATCCTCTTCCTATGTGTAAATATACTAAGAAAAAGAAAGCTGATGCTGTATTACTATGTAAGTAACGGATTAATCATCCATTGTTTACATCACGCATAATATGCTCTACAGAGTTAAATGCTTCAGCTACACTAGGGTTATAATGCATAGCTAATGTTACTCCTGTAATTATTTGTATACCTAAACATAAACCTAATAATGAACCAAAGTTTCATAAATAATTTATATTAGTAGGTTGTGAGTGATCAATTATATAAGCATTAAGTAATTTTAATAAAGGATGACTTTTTAATATTCTCATTGATTTTTTTATAAATAGTTTGACACACAGTTTATTTAATATAGGTTTTACCTATAACACTGTTTAATTTATTGTTGTATACTTTCTAGTAAAGCAGATAAGTATAGAAGCACAGAAGCATGCTTATTACTGTAATTAATACAAATTATATAAAACTTATTAATTTTTTATATAATATTTAGTAGTTGCTTGCGCATGCCTACGCACTGCATACAAAACTAATATACTTGATAAGGTTATAACGTTAATAATATCATTAAATACAGATATAAAAGTAAATATAGATATATAAAAACAAATTGCTAATAATATATATAATGCATAATCTGTTACTATACCTGTATGTAAACTTGATATTGTTTTACTTACTTTTTGTAATGATAATCCTATACCATAAGGACCTACTCATTCTATACTTCCTTTATCTAATATTTTTGTAGTTTGACCTCCAATATCTAATACAGTATTTACTATATATTTATTATAGAAATATTCTATTAAGAAACGTTGGTTAAAGAAACCAAATATATAATATCCAATATTAGATAATTTAAAATTTGTTACACTGCTAGGCATAAATTCAGGATAAACCATAGCTAATACTGAGAATGATATTGTAAATATAAATGGTAATAATTTAAATAAAGTAGGTACAGCAAATTCTGTATCAATTAATATTTCATGCATAGGGTGTATGAATATACTATTATCGATAAAGAAACCTGATCCTAAACCTATAAATATATCTTTAGTTAAATAACCAAAATATATAGAGAATATAGCTAATATTACTAAAGGTAAACTTAAGAATATATTTCCTTCATGTGCATTTTTATAATATTGTATAGGCCCATTAGGGTTAGCTATAAATGTTAAGTAAATAACTTTTACTGAATACAATGTTGTAAATATAGCACCAATAGTAGCTATAAAATAAACACTAATACTACTAAAATGATATTGACCAAATGCAGATTCTAAAATAAAATCTTTACTATAGAATCCTGTCATGAAAGGGAAGGCTACTAAACTAAGACTAGCTATTAATATGACTGTATAAGTTAATGGTAAGAATGAAATTAATCCACCATATCTTCTTAAATCTTGATTATCAGCTACAGCGTGAATTACAGCACCTGCACCTAAGAATAATAATCCTTTATAGAAAGCATGATTTACTAAATGGAATATAGCTATATTATATGATGATAAACCTATAGCAATAACCATCATACCTAATTGACTCATTGTAGAATAAGCTATAATTTTTTTAATATCTTGTTGGAATAAACCAATTAATGAACTAAATACTGTTGTAATAGCACCTAATCATAAGCATATTAATAATACTGTAGAACTATATTCTATCAATGGTGATGAACGTATTAATAAATATACTCCTGCTGTAACCATAGTAGCAGCATGAATTAATGCAGAAACAGGTGTAGGACCCTCCATCGCCATAGGTAATCATATATGAAGACCTACTTGTGAACTTTTTGCCATGGCACCTATTAATAAACATATACCTATAATAGTTATTATATTTTCATTAATATAAGGAGCTAATGAAAATACTATACTATAATCTAAATTACCTAATGAGTATAACAGTATAAACATTCCTATAGTTAAGAAAGCATCACCTACTCTATTTGTTAAGAATGCAGATAAAGAACTTTGATTAGCAGCTATTCTAGTAAATCAAAAACTAACTAATAAATAAGAACAAACACCAACACCTTCTCACAGTGTGTAGTTTATTATAAGTCTACTATTTGTTTAATTTATATAACATCTCAGGTATAAAATAAGATTCAACGTTTTTTATCCATACTACTTTTACTAATTCTAATTCTTGATTTAGTAGCAGTACGTTTATTTAATGTAGCTTTATTTTGAATTTAAAGCTTTAATTCTTGATCTTCTATACTAAAATTCTCAGTAGATAAAAATATAACTCCATGATTATTATCATAATAACCATCCCCCATTCCTCTAAATGTTATTAATTCTTCTATATTCCCAGGTATTATTTTTTTATTATCTTTATAAATGATACTTATTTAAACAAGAGAACCTTCTAACATATATAGATTGATGTACATTTCCTTGCGAAGCTACAAATGGTGTGGTTTTCTTATGATAATAGTAGGTTGACTTTTTATTAATGAACTAAAAATATTATATAAATGTGATACATAAGATTCTTGTTTAGGATAATTATGTTCCATCTGGTGTTATAAGTAGATTTTCCTCTTTCTAAATCTCCTAATATTACACCATGTTGTTCATTAGTTAATTCATATTCTTTTTTATATTTATTTGTAAATATATCTATATTAGAATTAGAACTAAAAAAACGTTTAGGATTGTATATTTTATATAAGATATGAATATATAAATTAAATAAATTTCACTTAAACCCAATTACTTACATAATTGTAGGACTATATATTTACCATTTTAAAGCATATACTTTAAATTAGGTATTCCACGTTTAGTCTCTGAAGAATTTAATTTTATATTATAGATATATTATCTATTATTAATTAATTTCCCTGCTGATTGTCTTTTTAGTGCTAACTAGCACAAGATATTCCAGCAATTTGTGGAATGTTAAACTATATATTTTCATATATAAAAGGCCAAGAAAGACCTACAAACATTAATAAATAATTATTACCTGTTACTAAGATAATCATCATGAAAGTAAATAAACTTAAATAACTAAAGAATCTTTGACTGTGTGGATCATGACTCATATAACCTATAGAATATAAATGTACTAAAGAACTTATTATCAATACAGGAATTAACATAGATACTGTTAAGCTATCAAATTGAAAATTTCATGCTATATTAAAAGATTCACTATCTAATCATTTAAATAAATTAATTGATACGGGATTATTATTAAATCCTACTTCAAAGAATGCTATTATAGCAAATGTTGTCGTCATAAATATTGAAATACAACTTAATATACGACTACCTGATATACCAATTTTTCTACCAAAAAAACCAGATGCTATTGAACCTAATAATGGTAATATAATTATACTTAAATACATTATTTATATTCGATTGCTATACTTCCTCTAAGTCTATAAAAGGCTACTAATATAGCTAAACCAATAGCAGATTCTGCCCCAGCAATAACTATAATATATATAGCATACGTTTGGCCTATAATGTCATCAAGATTTATAGAACTTATCAAAATTAAGAATGTAATAGATACTAACATTATCTCGATTGAGATTAACATTAATATTATATTTTTTCTATTAAATACGAATCCTAAAATTCCTATTAAAAAAAGTATTAAAGTTAAACTCATTTAATTAATTAATTAATATTTTTGTAAATTTATCCTACCCTTCGATGTTTATTCATTTATTAGCTATTAGAGAAAGATATAATAGATTTGAACTATTATTAAGACATCCGTAATATCTTGTTCTGCCATTGAACTAATATCTTTTTAGGGTATAGTAACTAGACTATATATTTATATATTCCTATTATGCATTGTATAATCAATTTAAGAATGTAGGTAAATCTGTAGATTGGAATACAAGAGGCATTGAGCTATGTAATATTCCACATATTTCAGAACATTGACCATAGAACACACCGGGTCTATTTACAAATATAGATAATTGATTTAATCTACCTGGATATGCATCACATTTAATACCTAAAGCTGGACAAGCTAATGAATGTATAACATCACCACTTGTAGCTACTAATCTTGTATGAGTTAATTCAGGTAACATAACTCTGTTATCTACTTCTAACATTCTTAATCCTCCATCTTCTAAGTCTGAATCTGGTACAATATAAGAATCAAATTCTATAAATTCACCATCTGAATTTATAAAATCAGGATATTGATAACTTCAATATCATTGATGCCCTTCAGCTATAATAGTTAATGATGGATCATTAACTTCATCCATTAAATATAATAATTTAAATGAAGGGAAAGCAATTAATATTAAAACTAATGCTGGTGTAATAGTTCATACTAATTCTATGAATGTCGATTAAACTTAAATACTTTCATACTTAACTGGACTATATCTTACCTTATATTTAAGGTTTCCACGTGTAGTCTCTGAGGATCCTACTTAATAATAAAATTATCTTTGGTTTCCTGCTGATAATCCATTGTACATCCTTTAGGGTTATCACTGCGAAGCAATAAAGTTTATATTTTATTATCTTTATAGTACCTAAAGGCTTTAGGAGTTTCCAGCATATAGTGGAATTTTACTCATAGTTATTTGTGTCTAGTCATATCTATTTAGTACTAACAAATTTATATCTATTTTTAAATATTTGACCTGAATTTATATAAAGTTTTACAGTATTTGGACTAATTTCTAAAAATTTAGCAGCTTTTCTTATAGAAACAAAACTACCTATTAATTTAAATCCTTCTGAATCACATTTTTCTAAGATATCTACAGAATAACCTCTTGCAGAACTCATCTTTAATAAAGTTTCTTCGGAATGTTTTCTACCTAAAGCTTTCTGTCTCATTAATTCTTTAGTTTCTTCAGTATGAATTTTACCTAAATTATTTATCTTAGATCTTGTTAAAGACATAAGTGCTTTAGTTTCTTCAGAAAGTTTACGACCAAATAAAGCTGATTTTTCATTAACATAAACTCCTTTTAAAGCTTTACTAATTTTCAATTTAGTTTCTTCAGAAAGTTTATGTCCTGAGGAACTACCCGCGATCTTTAAAGTATTATATTTAGGATTTAATTTATCCATATAATATTGTTCTCTTTCTGTTAAATTTTTTATATCACAATATTCTAATATATCTAATGAAAAATTAGAATAACCATATTTAATTAAAGCTCTATTTATTACAAGACTTTCTCTATTTTTTAAATAACTAAGATTAAAATATCTAATAAGTCTTTTTGCTAAATCTATAGATTGACCTACATATATATCATTTGTGATTTTATTAGTTCATTTATAAATACCGGATTTATTTTTATTATCCTTTATAATTAATTTTCTCATAGAAAAAGCATCTTCGTAGAACTTTATACTATTAATAGGTGAAGTACTATAAAACTTTATATTTTTGACATTAAAACTAGACAACTTAAAACACTTTTGAGTAGGCACACTTCTACCATGATTTAAATATTTATGAGATATAGGTGAATTTTTCATAGCAAAATTTTTTACTATTGAAAATAATACTCATCCTACAGCAAATAATATTAAAACTAAATAATACATAATATTATCATGTAATTCTATTAATCCTTCCATTTGGGGAGTAGCACTATCTTGGAAATAAATACCTCATGCTTCCGGAGCATCAAAGCTAATAATTGAATTTAATATATTTGTCATTTTATTTTAAATATCCATTTCTAAATAAAAAATTTTTAATAATCCAACCTCCATCCTTTTAGTACTAGCATAGCTAGTGCGCATACAATTTTATTACATATAATTATCATAGTATAATTATACAATATTTTATGAAGCTTTATAAAAATCTTCTCTTCATTTCTTATAATATAAGGATTTAAATAAAATAATATATTATTTTAATAAGTAATAATCTCATTGTGCTATCCTAATATATAATATAATAAAATATTACTATGATATATTAGTTAGTCGTACAAAGCTATAAAATTAACTATAATCATTAATAACAAAGTAACTATAATAATAGATATAAAGTATATTGTAAAGTATATATTATTTTTAGCTAAGAAAACTTATTTATTATTAAATTACCATAAAAAGCAAATATAATAGTAACTAAGTTAGATAAGTAATTATTAATATTAGATTTCATATGATATAATAAAAAACAATACTACTATTTATCTTAGTTACGAATTCTGCTGAAATATATCTATATGCTTTATTACTAATAAATAAGTAATACATATCAATATGATGATTAACTTAATTAAGCAACATATAATAATAATAATGCCATCATTAATGCAAATACAATCTATTATGGCATTTATTTATCCCTATTAATCTTAATCATATATTTTTTTCTATAAGGTGTATTTTCTCTAATTGAGTTGTTTCTCTTCTTAATATTGTTTTTATATCAAAAATTTAGCTGCATCTCTTATACTATTAAAAAGCACTAGTAGTTTTAGTTTCTAAATCAGTAACCTCAACTTCTAATCCTTTAACTGGAATATGTTTCCTATTTTGAGCAATATATTTTCTATAGTATCAGAAGAATGTTTTTTATTAAAGAAAGAATTATTTTCACCTCTACGTGTTTCACTCATACGAACTTTAACTTCATCACTATGTTTTCTACCTGTAGCTAAATTTCTCATTTTTTCTAAGCTTTCATTGGTATGTTTATAACCTTTACTGTTACCAGCGATAGGGTTAATATTATATTCAGGATTAATTAAATCAATTCATTTTTTAGCTTGCGCACACATAATATCACATCATCAGAATTACTATATTCTAAAATATGTAAGTTAAAATTTAACATTGAATATTTATTTAATGCCCTAACAATAGATAAATTGTTTATAGAATTTAAATACCAATTCAGATAATAACCGATTAACCTTAAATATAAAGGATTTCCACTACCTACATAGATTTTGTTGTTAATTTTATTTTCTCAAGCATAAACTCCTATTTTACCATTATTGTCTTTTCGTATTTCTTCTCTTTGATTAACAGGATTAAAATACGATTTTTCAATACCTTGGGGTATTAGACATGATAGAAAAAGTTCTATATGATTTACTTTTAAAAAGAATAAATAATTTAAATATTTTAATTAATACTTAATTTTAAGAAATTTCTTTCTTAATTAGACTATGTCTTATATCTTATAAAGATATGAGGGCGCTCTAGGTAGAATTATTGTTAATACATTACTCATCTACTAGTCGTTGAACGTTTTTAATATATTTATTGTATTATATTAAACTTCGCTGCAAATTAACAAAATATTTGTATTTCTTGCAATTCACCCTCTTTATACTGCGCTATTTGCTTAACGCAGTAGCTTCTGAGAAAGCAAATCCTAAAATAGAGTATGAGAATAATTGATTTTTTAATGAAGGGTTTCTAGCAACACCTAATATTAAGCAACCGAAAACTACTCCTATTCCTACTCCTGCTCCTGCTAATCCTACAGTAGCTAATCCTGCTCCTATTATTTTTGAAGATTGTAACATATTTATATTATAATAATAATAAAATAATCATAATTTATTTACTAGCTATATAGGTATAGCTTCTATTCTTCTATAACCTATAGCCCATTAACTTAGAATAAAAATTTCACAAAATATATAGTATAAATTTTATTATTTTATTAGTCCAGCTTCTATATAAAGCTATTATATATGATACTATTTATTTTCAAAAAATGTATTAATAAAATTTTTAGTAGATTGTACATTGAAATAATCATAAGATTGTCTACTATCTATTTTTAAAGCACCTTTACCTAATTCGAAAACAAATCCTGCTGTTATTATACCTATAAATAATAATACAATAATTAAACCATATATACCATTTTCATAACTACTTAAACCATAAGGATATATTACTAATATTTCTAAATCTAATAATAAATAAACTAATGCAAATATAAAGAATTTAACGCCAAATTGTGTTCTATTTTGACCTAAAAAACTATGAAAACCACATTCAAATATACTATATTTTTCTTGGTAAGGGTTATGTGGAGCTAATAAAAAATTTAAAGCTAAAAATAATATAGCTATTACACATACAAAAATAAAAAGAAAAGTTGTACCACTCATTAACTATTAAATATTAATTGTACCAATATGGTACTCATGCTAAGTCATTCTTTGTTCATAAATAAGAACAATAATATAGTTAAAGTAAGAATAGATATAGTAAATGTTATAGGACTAGATAGAGCTATATTTTTATAATTATATTCTATACTTTTGGGCGCTTTATTATTATTATAAACATTACCTTTAAAAAGTTTATGTTCTAAGATACTATTTATTTTATAATCTGATTTACTAAAGAACATTTCTTTAATAATAGTTAAATAATATATTCCTCCTATAACACTAGTTAATATAGCTATTAAAGTTATGAAATATAAACCTTTATCTAAAGCAGCACTTAATACCATCTGTTTACCAAAGAACCCTACTAAAGGAGGTATTCCTGCGAATGAAAAGATAGTAATAGTTAAACTTAAAGCTAAAATAGGATTTATAAAGAAATAACCTTTTAATTGTGTTATTAATTGGATAGGTGAATTTGTCTTATCTAATAATTGATCATGTTCTTTATTATCACTAGTATAACAATATAATGAATATCCTATAGCTAATAAAATAATAAATGCATTTAAATTACTAATTATATATTGAGTCAAATAAAATATAAGTGCTTGTGTTGATTCAATACTAGAAATACTTAAAGCTAATAACATAAATCCTACGTGTGAAATTGTACTATAAGCTAATAATCTTTTAATTCTAAATTGAGTTAAACCTACAACAGTACCTACAATTAATGAAAATAATGAACTAATTAATAATATAAATGTTCAACTGTTCATAGTAATATTTGTATTAGTATAGTATACTAATTGTAATAATAATATTAATATAGATACTTTAGCTATTAATGCTACAAAAGTAGTAACAATAGTAGGTATAGCATCATAAACATCTGGAGATCAGAAGTGGAATGGTGCTGCACTAATTTTAAATAAAAACCCTACAGTAAATATAACTAAAGATAAATTAATATAATTAGGTGAGTATCATAAATCATTAGTAGCGCTAGCAGAACTTTGTATATCACTAATACTTGTAATAATATACAAACTATCTAAACTAGTACTTCCACTATTAGCATATAATAAAGCAGTACCTAATAATATAAAACAAGAACTTAATCCTCCTAATAAAAAATAAATTAATCCTCCAGTAGTAGATAATTCTGAATTTCTATATATAGTACTTAAAATATATAAACCATAACTTTGTAATTCTATAGATAAGAATATTGTAATTAAATCATTACTAGACATTAAGAATATAGCACCACTAACAATAAATAATAAAATTAAAGGATATTCTATAATTTTTAAATGTTCACCCATTTTATTAATGATTTTAGTGTTATAATATATAAATTTATTAAATAAAAGATCTTTGATTGAAGAATATTCAGATACTCAAACTTTTCTAGGATAAAAACTAGTTAAAGTTAAAATAAAGATAGTAAGAATAAAAACAAAAATATGAAATATTTGTGTAAGATTATTAATTAATAATAAACCTCCATGTAGTCCTATTCCTTTAGTCACTACAGTTAAAGAAGTATAATCATGTACTATACAATATAGTAAGATAAGTATAGCTATTCTATTATATAGAATAGACACATCACGTCTCAAATTAACGGCATTAGAAAGTAAAAGAGATAAAATAGAAATAATTATCATAATATAAAGCCTGGGAAGAGAATTGAACTCTTATTACTAATGTATGAAATCAGTGTTCTAACCGTTGAACTACTCAGGCATATGGGTGGAAACCCTGGTTCGAACAGGGAACTTGCTATGCCACAAATAGCTGCTCTACCTATTGAACTATAACCACCTTATAATGGCCCTTTATCTCGAGGTGATTCGAACACCCACTATTGAATACCAAAAATTCATGATTTACCTATTAATCTACGAGATATGATATAAATAATAGGAATCGAACCTATACGAATATAAACTCAATGGCTCCTAAAACCAACCCGTCTACCAATTCCGGCATATTTATATAGGATTTGTAGGAATCGAACCTACATTTTGATGATTAAAAGTCATATGCATTGACCGTTATACTAAAACCCCTGTTTGCTCGTGATAAGATTCGAACTTACAACCTAAATAGCTTCAATATTTCGCTCAACCGGTTGAGCTTCACAAGCTTGGAGAAACTAGGAATCGAACCTAGGCTTTTAACGTGCAAAGTTAACACTCTACCAATTGAATTATATCCCCTAATATCCAAGAAAGGACTTGAACCTTCAAGACCGAAGTCAACAAAGCTTAAATTTGTTGTGTTTACCAATTTCACCACTTGGACATATAGGGCTAAAGTGACTTGAACACTTATAAGTACTGTTATGAGCAGTATGCTTTACCTATTAAGCTATAACCCCATACATAATAATAATAATAATAACAATAATTACATAAATACGCGGACAAAGGAATTGCACCAATATTTTTCGATCATGAGCCGAATGTGTTCCTATTACACTAATCCGCTGTAGACTAGACAGGGATCGAACCTGCGATGGTAGCATTGAAAGAGCTATGTCGTAACCGCTTGACTACTAATCCTCAAGTAAGCCCAATGCAAGTATCGCACTTGCTTCTATTGATTACAAAACAATTGCATTACTTTTATGCTAATCAGGCTATTAATAAAAATGATATATATATACATAGTAATTTATAAAATTAGTATTTTCATTATACAAATCTCTAGATCCTTACAAAGAAAACCTATTGTGTATTATTCTAATACATATATTTAAGAAATATCTTAAGATAAGCTTCGTGCCTATATGCTTTCAGCACTTATCCTTAACCAACTTAGCTTTCCTGCCGTGCTTATATTATATATTATCCTAGCGAACGATACATCCTCTGTATATATACATATATATAGATAGCAATAGCTTTCACTACTGAATTAATATCGCATTGATCTAAATATAAATATTTAATACTGAATATTAATTAATAAATATATTATACTACCTATATATTTAATAATAAGGCATATAAACAACAGGTAAACCAGAGGTTAGTAACCATAATTTGTCTAGCGCTATATCTATATAGAGCATAAATCATTCTTGTTCCTTTCGTACAAAAGTTCGTTCTTATTTTATTCTAATTCCCTCTAGAAGATAGAAACCATACTGTCTCACGACGTATTTAACCCAGCTCATGTAACTTTTTAATCGACGAACAGTCGCACCCTACACAATTTCTGCATCCATGAGGATAAGTTAAGCCGACATCGAGGTGCCAAACCGCGCACTCATTTTGTACACTCTTGCGCAAATTAGCCTGTTCTATTTGTTATCATAAAATATAGTTTATATTAAACTAGTATTAATTTCCAATTCTTTCAAAATGGTTCAGACTATGTCTTCATTTTATATGTATATATATTGATGATTGTTCGAATTAATGTTATTTACCTGATATTCAACCTTTTATAGCAAATGAACCTACACGACGTGTATTATTAGCTACAGAATATAATATATTAGGATTTACATTTCCTCTAAATAAAGTAGAATGTAAAGATGTTTTTTGTAATCCACCTTTTCATTTTTTATAATGAACAGCTCTATCGGCTCTAAAACGTTTAGTTAATCTACCACTAGTTTCTATTCTTATACCTTCAATATTTTTATATTGAATTGAGTTAAATATTGTTGTATGAATATTCTTGTTAATATCCCTACTATGAATTTTATTAATAAATCCATCTAAATTTTTAGCACAAGATAAAATTTTTCCATCTTTATATTTATTTAATATATAACTTCCTCCCTCATTATTTGTATTTTCAAACTCAGGGAAATTCACTCTACCTAATATACTAAGTATATTATTTTTATAGTTAAATGATTTTCTTTTTAGAAATTTCAAAGATAATGCTTGAGTAAATAAATCACTATTAAATACAATAGATTTTAGATTTATTATATTATATTCTATTTTTTTGTGCGGAGCAACTAAAACTTTATTTAATAATAAACTTAATTTATTTAATAAAGTTAATTTATTAAATTTTAGTTGATTTAATGAATATAATAATTCATATTTTCTTAAGAATATTAAATGTCTTTTAATAAAAGTTTTAATTATTCTACTTCATACTTTTTTTAAATATAAATTTTTTAATAATAAAAATTTACTTAGATATTTTAATTTATATTGTATAAATTTATTTTTGTGCGAAAAGCTTATATGTTTATAACTATTAGACATACCTAATAAAACATTATATAAATTCATTATATTATTTTTATATAAAAATAAATAACGTTGCATTAAATAACTTTGTATTTTTTTATTAGTTTTCATATATTTTTTTAATAAATAATTTCTTTCTCTATTTAATGTAAATAAAGTAATAATTGCTTTATTATTTGTATATTTAATATCTGGATTACTAACGTAAATCTTTCTTAAAAGATTACGTCTTCTTTTCATATTAATATATTTACCAGGATATATAAATCTTTTATTTTCATTATTAGAAAAAAATAAGTTAAAATAACTTAATATTATCTTATGTATATTAAGATGATGACTAGGTATATTTTTTATAGTATTTTGATTATAAGAATAAATAGTATCTTTTCATTCTTTAGAAAAAGAAGGTAAATACTTTGTTTTTCTTATATCAGCTATTTTATTATTTAAAGTAATTTTTTGAGGTACTTTAGATAATATGATTAATTTACGCATTAATGTTGTATTTTTTTTCATGGGCTCATGTTTTAATTTTTTTATATTAATTCAATATATAACAATAAAATGTTGGGTAGTAATAAAGGATTATTGTGTTTATGCATAACACTCACCATATAGTCGTTGAACGTTTTTATCTTACATTATGCTAAGATAAATTTCGCTTCAAGTTTACAATTATAATAGTAATTCTTGAAATTTACCCAATTTATAATAATTCTTTTTGTATATAATACGTAATACGTAGTACGTAATACGCAGTACACAGTACGCATTGCGTAAGTTAAAAGATTAAAGGACAAACATCCCTAGCGTAGCTTTTCCAATAATCCAAGATCTTTCCTTATTGCATCTTGTGATCCTATGCCCTGCTTACGCAACTGTAAGATTTGTCGATAATCAAACAGTAAGGCAAGATTAAGCCGTTGAGCTTTTTAGATATTAAAAACATAATTACTAACTTTAGCTTAAACTAAGTATTAAGTAACTATAAAATTTTAGTAATAATTACATAAAATCCTAAATTATCTCTAATTTCAGTATAGTTAAAATCTTACCTAAATTTTCAATATAAATATAATTGTATAGCTTAATAAAAATGTAAGCACACAATACAATTATATCAAAGTGAATATGATTTATATAAAAATAGCAAACAAAATAAAAATAATTATTAGACACTCCTGTTTACTCTTTACAGGGTCTGTGCCCCACATAAACTGTCCCCTAGTAATAGTTCCTTTCCAAGGGTACTTATTTCTTAGTAATAACTTACTTACGCATAAGAAATAAGTTGAACTAGGATGATATACTAAAGGTATATCAATTCATTCAAATGAAGAATAAAAATAAAGGTTTCTCATGAATATTTAATCAATTCCCTTTTAGTCTGAAAATTTTTCATCAAAATCTATAATTAGTGACAGTAAAGCTGCATAGGGTCTTCTCGTCTAACTAGAGGTAAGCTGTATCTGCACAGCTATTCCAATTTCACTGAGTCAATCATAGAGACAGCTGTTGTATCGTTACACCATTCATGCAAGACCGCATTTAACGGCCAAGGCATTTCGCTACCTTAGGACCCTCACGTTAAGGCCGCCTTTAACCGGGGATTCCGTTGACATCAAATAGTAATGTATTCAATTATCTCTGTTAGCCAGCCGGCACCGGGCAGATATCACACTTTATACATAGATTTTTAATCTTTAAGCAAAGTGCTGTGTTTTAATTAAACAGTCGTACAACATTATTTTATGCTTCTTCCCTTTTACCTGATATTAATCAAGAATTCTGAGCCCTACTTATTCCGAAGTTACGATAGTCAATTTGCCGAGTTCCTTTATGATTGTTATCTCAATTACGCCTTCGTATACTCTACTAGCTTACCATAGTCGGTTTCTAGGTACGGTTACTATATTATAATTTTTCCTGTACATTTTTCACTAGATAAATGTCGTCTTATAATAAAAGATTTTCTCATCGCTTCAATCTTTAGATAAAAAGCTTAGAGGCCGTTACTTAATTCTAACCATAAGCTTTAGGCGGATAGTAGATCTTGTAAACACTAAATAAGATCTATTATATAATGTATTTGTTTAATTATAACATAAGCTATAATTATCGCCAAAATCTACTATTCTTTTCGTTACTCATGTCACCATTCTCACTTGAATTAACATAACAAATTTATAAATTTATTATTTAGTTTAATTCAACGTTCTGCTACCCCATAAATTTGTCGTTTTTAACGATAACTACATTAATTTATGGACAAGGTTTCGGTATATTGTTTAGATCCGTTATATTTTCGATACTCTTATAACTTAACAAGCGCTCTGTTACGAGGTCATAAAATTATGGCTGCTTCTAAGCCTATCTCCTTGTCGA